CTCATAGGGGGTCAAATTCAGATTGCTGTTCAATTATTTCAGTACAATTTTGACCTACCAATAACAAGAATGCAATCACGCTCTGTAGGATTTGAACCTACGACATCGGGTTTTGGAGACCCACGTTCTACCGAACTGAACTAAGAGCGCGTTATTTTCAATAAAATAAAAGTAATCCTAATATATCTTGCATGTATATACTATCATATAGAATATGAGAAAATGAAAGAAAAGATTAATTAGGTATGTTCAATTGTAATCGATCTCAATTGATTCCTTTTTACTGTCCAGAAAAAAAAAGTAGTAGGGATGACAGGATTCGAACCCGTGACATTTTGTACCCAAAACAAACGCGCTACCAAACTGCGCTACATCCCTTTCAATTGGTCTACAGTGTCATTGTAGAGAATCCCTGTCTTGTTTTCCAACATTTTGATTTATTTCCTAATTTGATATAAACAAATTAGATTGACATTTCTTCTTTTTTGTTTCATATCATATAACATACATACCATATAATAATAAAAAGAATTATATACGCATGAAATAACTATGAAACCCGCCGTAAAAAAAGAAATATTTTTAGATAATGTTGAGGCGGAAAGGGACATATTCTTTTTTTAGAAAAAAAAAAGAATATCTACCGAATTGTTGTAGATTTCAATTTCAATTAGAGAGTTCGTGCACAATATAAGCGGAACTATATAGACATCTAATCATATATGTATTACCATTATGTAGTACAAATTACTATAAAGAATAAAGAAGGAGTTTTTAAAATGAGAGATCTAAAAACATATCTCTCCGTGGCACCAGTAGTAAGTACTCTCTGGTTCGGATCTTTAGCGGGTCTATTGATAGAGATCAATCGTTTATTCCCAGATGCGTTGATATTCCCTTTTTTTTCATTCTAGTGATTAACCCATTCTAGTTGTTAACCCGGGAAGGGGTGAAGAAAATTACAGCTACAATCAAATATCTGTGACTAATCCTCTCCCCTTATCTTTTTTTTGTTATTAGAATACAAAATAATTTAGAAAAAGAAAAGAGAAAGAATAAAAGTGGATTCAACCTCAGTCAAACTCGGACTTGGGCCTAGGTTCCAATTAAATTACTAAACGAGTGATAACGGAAATAAAAATTTGATGGCTAGCACAAAAATATAATACAAGATACTGAAATGAAAAATGAAATACTGTACTGCGATTCTAAATTTTGAAATCCTTGTATTACTTATTATTACTATAATATGATATGATTGCAACGAAATCTTTCATCATTTTAGCAACTTCTGTTTTTTTCGTTCTTTTTTTCTTTTCGTCATTTTGTTTTGGATTTGAAAATGAAATAGTTGCGTAAATCAAAAATACAAAGGAGGTTCATGGCCAAGGGTAAAGATGCCCGAGTAACGGTTATTTTGGAATGTACTAGTTGTGTTCGAAACATTTCTAATAAAGAATCAATGGGGATTTCCAGATATATTACTCAAAAGAATCGACACAATACACCTAGTCGATTGGAATTGAGAAAATTCTGTCCCTGTTGTTACAAACATACGATTCATGGGGAGATAAAGAAATAGACTCGTCTGTGTGTAACCCTTCCATTCCAAGGAAAATGAAAAATGACATATAGAAAATAGATTTTCTATTAAAAAAAAAAATCCTATTTCTTAATTCTAAATCAGTTTTTTTTGATCCGATTGAAATAGGATTTTCGGGATAAGGAATAAACAAACCATGGATAAATCAAAGCGAATCCTTCTTAAATCCAAACGATCTTTTCGTAGGCGTTTGCCCCCGATTCAATCGGGGGATCGAATTGATTATAGAAACATGAGTTTAATTAGTCGATTTATTAGTGAACAAGGAAAAATATTATCTAGACGCGTAAATAGATTGACTTTAAAACAGCAACGATTAATTACTATTGCTATAAAACAAGCTCGTATTTTATCTTTGTTACCTTTTCTTAATAATGAAAAACAATTTGAAAGAAGCGAGGCAATCGCTAGAACTATTGGTCTTAGAACTAGAAATAAATAAGCTTACCTTTCAATTGAATAAAAATGAAAATCTAAACGCTCAAAGTAGGATTGATGCTTTGTTCAAAAAATCCGAGAACCTAGATTTTATTTTCGTGTTGTAAGAATAAATAAAAAAAAAGAATGAGGGAAGCAGAATCAATCTTTTTTTTTATTGAACATCTTTGTTCATTTTGACAATTTTATGATATTTATCATACTAATTTCTACTCTACCTTCCCGGCGTTCATTCTGCAGGGAACTCCATTTAAACTATTCCGATGGATTCTTTCGACTCTTCTTATTTTCTAATCTCATTTGAAATCATATAAAGACAATTCCTATTTAATATAGCGATTTGTGCAAGTATTTTACGATTAAGAAGCAACTGCTTCTTGTACAGATTGTTCATTAATCCACTATAATTATAGTATACTTTACTGTCTCGAACGACTGCATTTATTCGAGCGATCCATAAATGGCGAAAATCCCTTTTTTTCCTAACTCTATCCCGATAGGATGAAACCAAAGCTCTTATTTTCTGTTGAGTAATAGTTCGAGTAAGTCTTGAATGAGCCCCTCGAAAACTTGCTGCAAATAAACGAATTTTTGTTCTACGTCTCCGAGTTATATATCCTCGTTTAATTCTGGTCATTGAATAAAAAAAACTTTGATGAATAACTAATTGATTTCTTTTCTTTCAGTTATTCCTTTCCTAGTCTATTAATAACAAAACGGATTTTTCCAATGTATAAAAAAAAAAAATTCCAATGGCTTTTGCTACTATAACCTTCCCGACCACTATTTATTTTTTTATTTTTTTATTTTTTATGTTTACTATGTTTTTTTGATACTTAGTATCACAATATCAATACAATTTTTTATTATGAGATGAAATGCCTCCCCAAAAAATAAAAAAATAAAAAAAATAGAAATGGATAAAGAAATAGTGGTTTCCATCGTTTCTATGGTTAGTTCTTAAACGGTGAGGTCCTCTCTATACACCGGAGCTCATTCTTTTATATTGTTAACTTGTACAGTTCACGTTCTTTGGCTCTACTCATGAATTATCGTTCTTTCACAATGAGATTTACCTATGCAGTAACGGTATTTAATTATGAAGATTCGCCGGGTAGCTAACCCTCTTAGTCCGTTTTTGCAAGAAGAAGGGTATAATATAATCCTTCTGTTAAATAGGATTTCCTCCGCGTAATGGATAAGCATTTATTACCAATGGGGAATTCTTTCTCATCTTAAATTGAAAACGGGGGTGATTGGATTTGCACCAATATAAACCATAAATTTGATACACAATAAAGGGTACGAGAAATCTTTTTTTTTTAGATAGTGAATGTAGCTCTTCCATTCTATCCTATTCATTCACTGGTATTGATCACTGATACTGGAAAAATACTTTAATTTCTTTTGTGCCAGTCTATGATCTGAACGAGTCGCACATACACCCTAGTACATGTTCCTCGACGCTGAGGACATCCCCGAAGGGCGGGCGATTTGGTGACATTTTTGATTGGCTGTCTTGTATTTCTAATAAGTTGTTTAATAGTTGGCATGTTGAATCATATACATAATGAATTGGTTTAGATCGATCCTAACCGGATGATTATGAATTAGTTCTAGATTCTATATTAATAATTAATAGTATTAATAATACTAGATTAATTAATAGAAAATATTCTATTAAACCCAGTAAGAAGATAAAATCTAAAATTGCGGATTTGAAAAAAATACCTTCTTTCTATTTTTTATTCAACGGCTACAAGATCAACAATTCCATGAGCTTGGGCTTCTGTTGCTGACATAAAAACATCCCTTTCCATGTCTTCGGATATAACCCATAAGGGTTTGCCTGTTCTTTGTACATAAACTCTTGTGATGCTTTCCCGCAACTTCAGTAGTTCTTCCGCTTCCAAGATAAATTCTCCCGTTTGTGCCTCATAAAAAGAACTAGCAGGTTGATGGATCATTACCCTGATGATTTAATAAACGGTTTCTCTATCTCACATGATGAGTTAAAGAGAAAAACAATAAATAAATTGAAACAACCGTACAGGCATCTTTTGTGCATTGCATACGGCTTCACAATGGAATTCATTTTCACCTTCCAACAAAGGAATAGAAAATATAGGATCTATCAGACCCAGAGGAGTAAATGATCCAATAACCACCCTTCCTTTTATTTTGAAGTCATTTTAAAATACTATGATGGCTCCGTTGCTTTATTATTTTTCGTCTTTTATTCAGCAATCCCAAAGTTTCTTTTTTTATTTATTTGTAATTCAAATAAATAAAAAAAAAAATTATTTATTTGAATATTCTTTCATAACCAAATATTGTTAAGAGTCTTCTGTTGTGAAAACAAAAAAGTTTGTGACGCTGAAAGAGGGGGCCCTCGATAGATCAAATAAAATAGGAAATGCCTTTTATCTCATACTACTGTTTCGATACATAATCTTAAGGATTTCGAAAAAACAAAAGAATAAAAAAGGGTCTCATATCGAATTCAAAGTGCCATGCTATTATTACTTAATATTCATATTTTATATGGCGAAGGCATAGTTTTGTTTTCTTTTTTGTCTCAAATTAAACTAAAAAAAGCAGTGGCGCCAAGCGTGAGGGAATGCTAGACGTTTGGTAATTTCTCCACCGACTAGAATAAAAGATCCCATTGAGGCGCCTAATCCCATGCATATTGTCTGTACATCAGGTCGCACAAATTGCATAGTATCATAAATAGCTACTCCGGGTATTACCCATCCGCCGGGAGAGTTTATAAATAAATACAGATCTTTGGTATCATCCTCTATACTGAGATATACCATAAGACCAATAAGTTGATTTGAGATCTCGCTATCAACCTCTTGGCCTAAAAAAAGTAATCTTTCTCGATAAAGTCGGTTGATTAGGATAAAATTGTATACCTTAAGAACCGTACATGCACCTTTTGATGCATACGGTT